AGAAAAAAATATATTCATCTAACAAAAGGAGAGAGAGGGATTCGAACCCTCGATAGTTATTTTTTATGAACTATACCGGTTTTCAAGACCGGAGCCATCAACCACTCGGCCATCTCTCCGAAAGATAATTTATATTTTATATTTTTTTTCACCAAATAGAACATAGCCCTATGAGTTAATACAATCACTATGTATAAAAAGATATAGGGTGTGACTTTCGTTATAGGTTTATAAATCTGTCTATATAAATAAATGAGATACACGATCCAGTATACCCATTTATGAAGTCAAAAAGAACCTTTAACTTCATGTCCGAATAGAATAAAAGTGGTAAAAATAAGTTGGAAATAAGTCATTTCGAATCAACGGATTCATGATAAAATCCCTTTATTTATTAAAATTTTTTAGTGAGTAAGAGGATTAAATGGTGTATATTCTTTTGTTAATAGCTTGGAGGATTAAAAACATGACTATTGCTTTCCAATTGGCTGTTTTTGCATTAATTATTACTTCATCAATCTTACTGATTAGTGTACCCGTTGTATTTGCGTCTCCTGATGGTTGGTCGAGTAACAAAAATGTTGTATTTTCTGGTACATCTTTATGGATTGGATTAGTCTTCTTGGTGGGTATCCTTAATTCTCTTATCTCTTGAATTCATTCGTTGCAGATCCAAAAATGAGATGACCCCTCCCATTCCATGAATTACACATTCAAATTCAATATAAGTCCATAAAATGCAAATAAAGAAAACAAAAAAATTAGAGGGGGGGGGTCGAACTTCGGGAGCTTGAGTGAAATATGAATAAAATATTAATAAATATAAATTTATTAAATATGAAATAGTCATAAATAATTAAATAAAAAAATAATAAAAAATTGATATCTGATATCAATATAGAATATAATATTTTATGGAAATAGAGAATAATATATTATTGAATATAGAATTCAATATATTCAATATTATAGACTAAATATATTATTAATATATATATTTCTATATATTAATAGAATTGTTAATTGAACTTATTTGGTGGTAGAATTTTTTGAAATGACCCCAAACCAAAGAGTGTATCTCGTATAGCTTTGACCAAATATTATCCATAAATTTCTTATCAAGAAGGCAAAAAAGTGCGGATATAGTCGAATGGTAAAATTTCTCTTTGCCAAGGAGAAGACGCGGGTTCGATTCCCGCTATCCGCCCAAATATAAATGGATTCAAAAAGAAAAAAGATTCGGTATAGTTGACCGGGAAATATAGTAATTTTTTACTCCCGTCCCAAAAAACAAGTATTAATTAATGACTAGTTAATAGAATCAAACTTACATTTGTTGAAAAAAATGTTGCGGAGACAGGATTTGAACCCGTGACCTCAAGGTTATGAGCCTTGCGAGCTACCAAGCTGCTCTACCCCGCGATGAAACAAAAAAACTTGGACTAAACTCTAATAAACAAAAACGAATTGAATGCGCCCCTATTCCATATCTGTACAAATAGAATAGCCTATTTAGACAGAATGGTAAAGGGGCCTCGTCGATCATATAAAAAAATAGAAAAATTAAGGGATACTTAAATCCTTACCAGCTGGATCTTGTTGCCCCTGGCAACAAACATGCATGAACCATTTCCCGAAGGATGTGTCCAGATAGTCCAAAGTCTCGATAGTTAGCTCTCGGTCTTCCGGTCGAAAAGCAACGTCGATGAAGACGTGTAGGTGCACTATTACGCGGTGGGGATTGTAATTTTCCATGAATTTTCCACTTCTCACTTAGCGACGGAATCTTACTTATTTCCTTTTTTGAGGATCGACGAATCAAATGATATTTTTGTTCTAATTTTTGCCTCTTCTTCTCCCTATAAATCAAACTTTTCTTTGCCATAATGCTTCAGTTCCTCTTATTATCAATGATAATGATACAAATCGGATCCTAGATGTAGAAATAAATATAAGAGTGCATACCTATTTTTTTTAATAAAAAAAAGATGCGGATAGAATACATAAATAATTAACCGAATTTGCCTGATGTGGAGGCAATCAAGAAAGCCGCATAAGTGAATATATAACCTACAGAAAAGTGAGCTAATCCAACCAATCTTGCTTGCACAATTGAAAGAGCTACCGGTTTATCTTTCCATCGAATCAAATTTGCCAAAGGTGTACGTTCGTGCGCCCATGCTAAAGTTTCAATCAATTCCTGCCAATAACCACGCCAGGAAATTAAGAACATAAATCCAGTAGCCCAAACAAGATGCCCAAATAAGAACATCCACGCCCAGACTGATAAACTATTCATACCAAACGGGTTATATCCATTGATAAGTTGTGAAGAGTTTAACCATAGATAATCTCTTAACCATCCCATCAAATAAGTAGAAGATTCATTAAACTGTGAAACGTTACCCTGCCATAATGTGATGTGTTTCCAATGCCAATAAAAAGTAACCCATCCAATAGTATTTAACATCCAGAAAACTGCCAAATAAAATGCGTCCCA